TTATTTTATTATAAATAAAAAAATAAATAAAAATATTGATACATAAGATAAATACAAGAATAGATAAGACGAGATTCGTCCACCTCCCATATATTTAATCCCTTCCCCTATAAAAAAACTTACAACACCAACACCATTTGTAATTCCATCAATTATACGTCTATCAAAAAACTGAGTTAGTTTGGTTAATCCTCTTATCCCCACGGTAAAAACTCTAGTATAAAAAATATCTATGTAACCACGATTATATGACCAATTGTATATCACATTTTTTATTCGGTCCACAAGAATTCTTTTAGGACCCCCTTTTACAAATGAATTGATTAAATCCAAATTCTGGAAAAATGAATAAGCGGATCCATATAAAATATATGCTATGAATAGTCCGAAAATTGCTATACTTACCGAAAAAATTGCATTTGTAAAAAATTCATCCAAATTTACAGAATAATTAGAACTTGAATGTAAAAGATTTGTTGATGGGGTTAACCATTTTGATAATATATCAAAATCTATATCTATTACTCCTTGATCAAAAGAAATTCCTATTGATCCAACCAACAAAGTAAATAGTACTAATACAAGAAGAGGAAATAGCATAGTATTGTCCGATTCGTGAGGATACATGGAAGTATATTTATTTCCAAAGTAAGTACTAAAGTATCGTATCCTATTTCTTACATTATTATCAATTTTCGATCTTTCTTTTGCAAAAAAAGAAACCTTTTTATTCATTGTTGATAAAAGTAAATTTGGATTGACTCCTCTTGGAGTTCCTTTTCCCCATAGAGATATGGAATAGAATGAACCATTTTTCGTGCTACTGTAATTTTTAAAATGAACGCGGAAATACCCATCAAAGGTAAGTAAATATACCCGAAACATATAAAATGCGGTTAATCCTGCTGTGAAATAAGCTATTACTGCGAAAATTGGTGAATACAACCAACTATCATTAAGAATGTCATCTTTGGACCAAAAACAAGCAAGAGGTGGAATACCACAAAGAGAAAGTGTACCCAATAAAAAAGTAGTTCTTGTAATTGGAACATATCTTGTTAAACCACCCATAAGAACCATATTCTGACTTTTATCTGGTGAATATCCAACAATAGGTTCCATTGAATGAATAATAGATCCGGATCCCAAAAACAATAAAGCTTTTGAATAGGCATGAGTGATCAAATGGAATAAAGCAGCTCGATAAGAACCTATACCTAGAGCTAACATAATATAACCCAATTGAGACATTGTAGAATAGGCTAAGCTTTTTTTAATGTCTCTTTGAGCAAGGGCCAAAGTAGCCCCTAATAATAGTGTTATTACACCTATTAAAGAAATGAAATTCATTATATAAGGTATGACTATGAAAAGAGGAAGAAGCCGAGCTACAAGAAAAATTCCTGCTGCTACCATAGTAGCAGCGTGTATAAGAGCCGAAATAGGAGTGGGTCCTTCCATAGCATCAGGTAACCATACGTGAAGGGGGAATTGTGCGGATTTAGCAACTGCACCGACGAATAATAAAGAAGCACACAAGGTAGCAAATAAAGAATTGACCCCATTATTCTGGATTAAGTTATTAGTTATTTCGAGCAAATACCGAAATTCTAAACTACCTGTTATCCAATAAAAACCTAAGATTCCTAACAATAAACCAAAATCCCCTACACGATTAGTTACAAAAGCTTTTTGACAAGCACTTGCTGCAATTGGTCGTGTGAACCAAAACCCTATTAATAAATAAGAACACATTCCCACAAGTTCCCAAAAAATATAAATTTGTATCAAATTTGAACTAGTAACTAATCCCAGCATAGAAGTATTAAAAAAACTCATATAAGCAAAAAATCTCAAATATCCTTGATCGTGATACATATACTTGTCACTATAAATAAGAACCATGATTCCAACAGTAGTAATTAGTATTGACATAATAGAAGTAAGTGGATCGATCAAGTATCCAAACTCTAAGGAAAAATCATTATTGATGGTCCAAGACCATAGATATTGATAGATAAAACTTCCATTTATTTGTTGAATAGACAGATTGACTGAAAACACCATAGCTATACTTAAGAGTAAAACACTAGGAAAAGCCCACATGCGACGAATATTTTTTGTTGCTGTCGGAATAAGTAGAAGTCCAAATCCTATTGACATAGTAACCGGAAGTGGAAGAAAAGGTATTATCCACGCATATTGATATGTATGTTCCATAAGAAAAGAAACTCTTTTTTCTTATAATTACAAATTGTTCTCGATTCACCAATTCTTATCTTTTTTATCCTTTTAGAAAGGAACAATAATAAAAGAAATCAACAAAAAAAAATACCTAGGTATTCTAGTTCATTTTGGGAAGGGAGTAATTACCTAACTTGTTGTGTAACTGATTGATTGGATTGAAATCCAATAAAAAACTTATGTTTATCAGAAATCTTATGATACTCCTTACTTTGAATTATGTACATAGCACTCTGGACTTAATCAATTTTAATTTTCCCTTATTTTCTTCCATTTTTTTTTCCCTCATATCATTTATATATGTGATGTGTGATGTGCGCGCATACGTATATGTGATATATATATCACATATACATGTATATATAAATATATTTGTATGTTTATTATATATTTATATGTTAAAGTAAAAAAACAATGTATATTAAAAAGAGTATATTAAAAAAATTATCCACATACACGAAATAAGTATAGATAATAACTAAAAAAAACGATCTATTTTGAAGAATACATGTCTTTCACATACAACGATAAAAGGAGGAACCCCCCTTTTTTGAATGGCAGTTCCAAAAAAACGTACTTCTATGTCAAAAAAACGTATTCGTAGAAATATTTGGAAGAAAAAAGGATATTTAGTTGCAGTAAAAACTTTTTCTTTAGCAAAATCGGTTTCCACCGGGCATTCAAAAAGTTTTTTTGTGCGACAAACAAATAATAAAGTCTTAGAATAATCTCAATTGATATAGCCTAAAGAACCTCAAATTTTGTAAGATGAATGTTAACTAATGTATTTTTCTGTATTGAATTTCTCAATATTACTCAGAACTCACTGCTGTAATATATAGAATAAGAGTTTTTTGTATATTGGGTTCTAAGTATTATTTTTTTCCCTATCACAATTGTACTTTTCTATTGTGAAAAGTACAATTGTGATAGAGATTGAAACTCTTTTGTTATATGCCTATCCCAAAACTTAATTGGTTTTGTAAATGGTATTATAAATTATATGCGCAATAAAGAATATTAATACTTTAATTTAAATATACTAAGGTATCGAAATCATTAGAAAAATAACAAATTATTTGTATTTAATGATGAAATTGTGATAGATATGAAATCCTAGTTATTTGATTTTGTTCATTGAAAAAAAAACTCAATCTTTTTCATTTTCATTTGAATCCATGAAATCGGATAAATGAAAAACAAATCATAAAAAAATAGAGAAAAAAAGACAATTCTTAGTTTTATACCTCAACCGAGAAAAAACTATGGAGTTCCAACTGTTTGGAGAAAACTTAGTTTCTAGTACATGAAAGTTGATTGTTAAAAAATCCACGACGATACTACCTAGGTAGGTATTTTATTGAAGATTCAAATATTTAAACCACAAACCAGTCTTTATTCATTGATTCTAATTAATGTTTCCTAAACTATATTGAATCCTTGAATCTCGACGATTCAACATGAATTGACTATTATTATTTCAAGTAAGCCGCCGTGGTGAAATCGGTAGACACGCTGCTCTTAGGAAGCAGTGCTAAAGCATCTCGGTTCGAGTCCGAGTGGCGGCATCTTCTAAAAGAGATACAATAGATCCTAAAATGTATTCAATTCGCGATTTCCAATTCTGTAATGGGACCCCTTTTATGATATTTGCGACTTTAGAACATATATTAACTCATATCTCTTTTTCGATCATTTCAATTGTGATTATGATTCATTTGATGACCTTATTAGTCCACAAAATTGTAGGATTACGTGATTCATCAGAAAAAGGGATGATAGCTACCTTTTTCTCTATAACAGGATTATTAGTTTCTCGTTGGATTTCTTCGGGACATTTTCCATTAAGTAATTTATACGAGTCATTAATCTTCCTTTCGTGTAGTTTCTTCATTATTCATATGATTCCCAAGATACGTAACCTTAAAAACGATTTAAGCACAATAATTGCACCAAGTACCATTTTTACTCAAGGCTTTGCCATGTCGGGTCTTTCAACTGAAATGCATCAATCCGCAATATTAGTACCTGCTCTACAATCTCAGTGGTTAATGATGCACGTAAGTATGATGTTATTGAGCTATGCAGCTCTTTTATGCGGATCATTATTATCAGTCGCTCTTCTAGTCATTACATTTCCAAAAAACATCAAAATTTTTTGTAAAAGCAATAATTTATTAATTAAGTCATTTTTCTTTGGTGAGATTGAATATTTGAATGAAAAAAGAAGTGTTTTTAAAAACACTTCTTTTCCTTCATTTCGAAATTATTACAAATATCAATTAACTGAGCGTTTGGATTATTGGAGTTATCGTGTCATTAGTCTAGGGTTTACCTTTTTAACCATAGGTATTCTTTGTGGAGCAGTATGGGCTAATGAGGCATGGGGATCCTATTGGAATTGGGACCCCAAGGAAACTTGGGCATTTATTACTTGGACCATATTCGCGATTTATTTACATACTAGAACAAATATAAATTGGAAAGGTACGAATTCGGCACTTGTAGCTTCTATAGGATTTATTATAATTTGGATATGCTATTTTGGGATCAATCTATTAGGAATAGGTCTACATAGTTATGGTTCATTCACATAAACATCTAATTGAATAAACTACATGAAGAATACATAAGATAAAAACATCATCCCATATATAACGAAAGTTTGTTTTTATGAGTTTTTGAGAACCATTTTAATTTGAATGATTCCTTGATTCAAACGGTTCTCAAAAACTCGAGATGTATCTAATTACAATTCTTATTCATTTTATTTATTTTTTCATTATACAGTACAGCAAACGATTTTCAAAATATTAAATTCAAAGAATTATAAGACTTTCCTTCCGTTTCATTAATGAAACACTATCTATGATAATAATTGGATAAGATAGCGTGTACCTTGTCAACTGATAACGAGAGAACAAAATCGGGATAAATACCAATACTTATTACGGGTAGAAAGATACAGATTGAAAGAAATAGTTCTCGTAGTCCAGAATCCCAAAAATTAGAGTTTGGAATATTAAATAACTTGTATCCATAAAACATCTGACGTAACATAGATAATAAATAAATAGGAGTTAATATCATTCCAATTGCCATTACAAAAGTAATTAGCATTTTTGACATTAAAAGATATTTTGTACTAGTAATTAGTCCAAAAAATACTACAAATTCCGCAACAAAACCACTCATTCCTGGCAATGCAAGAGAAGCCATCGAGAAGCTACTGAACATGGTAAATGTTTTTGGCATTGGGATAGATATCCCTCCCATTTCTTCGAGATAAACAAGACGTGTTCTATCACAACTCGTTCCCGCCAAGAAAAAAAGTGCAGCACCAATAAATCCATGAGAGAGCATTTGTAAAATAGCTCCATTGAGTCCCATGTCGGTTATAGAACCAATTCCTATAATTGTGAAACCCATGTGAGATACAGAGGAATAGGCTATTCTCTTTTTTAAATTACGTTGACCAAGAGAAGTTGAAGCTGCATAGATTATTTGCATTGTTCCTATTATCACCAACCAAGGAGAAAATATAGAATGAGCGTGGGGTAGTAATTCCATATTGATCCGAATCAATCCATATGCGCCCATTTTTAATAGGATTCCAGCTAAAAGCATACATGTACTGTAATGTGCTTCTCCATGGGTATCAGGTAACCATGTATGTAGGGGTATAATCGGCAATTTGACAGCATAAGCAATAAGGAAGCCAAAATAGAATATTATTTCCAATGCCACAGGATATGATTGATTAATTAATCTTTCAAAATCTAATGTTGGTTCATTGGAACCATATAAACCCATACCTAGAACTCCTATTAAGAAAAAAATGGAACCCCCTGCAGTGTACAAAATAAACTTTGTAGCCGAGTAGAGACGTTTCTTTCCCCCCCACATGGATAAAAGTAAGTAAACAGGAATTAATTCTAACTCCCACATGATGAAAAAAAGTAAAAAATCTCGAGAGGAAAATAATCCTATTTGACCGCTGTACATTGCTAGCATCAGGAAATAGAACAACCGCGAATTTCGAGTAATTGGCCAAGCTGCTAAAGTTGCTAAAGTAGTGATAAATCCTGTCAGTAAAATGGGTCCTATGGAAAGTCCATCGATCCCTAGTCTCCAGTGGAAATCAAAAACATCTATCCATTTTGAATCTTCCTTCAATTGCATTAATGGATCATCCAATTGGAAATGATAACAGAATGCATAAGTCGTTAGAAGGAGTTCTAATAAGCATATACATATAGTATACCACCTAAACATCTTATTCCCTCTATGAGGGAAAAAGAAAATTGAGGAACCCGCGAATATCGGTAAAACAACAAGTATTGTTAACCAAGGAAAATAACTCGTGATAAAGACAAGATACATTTTGACCAGAAAAGCCCGTCCTCAAAATAATATATTTTGTCGAGCACGGGCTTTTGTCGGTAAAGAGGAATCACAAATGATTCAAGTGGAGTTTTTTGTAACGTATCAATAAGATAGAGCCATGCTGCGAGTTGTTTCAGGCCCTAAATAAACACGGACACTCAAAAAATCTGTTGGGCAGGCAGATTCACATCTCTTACAACCTACACAGTCCTCGGTTCTTGGCGCGGAAGCTATTTGCTTGGCTTTACATCCGTCCCAAGGTATCATTTCCAATACATCTGTGGGGCAAGCTCGTACACATTGAGTACACCCTATACATGTATCATAAATTTTTACTGAATGTGACATTGGATCTATAAATTACAGTTTTGAACATAAAAGATTTTCGATCTGGTCAAATCAAATTAGTAGTAAATGAATCATATATTATATATTGTAATATTGTAGACACCAGACGAAACAGTGGTTTATTAAAAACAATCAATATATTTCTTAAATCAATCTGTTTATGAGAAAAGGTCAAGACACTTTGATTTTCGTTTCAACAATTATGATGATACGAGTTGCACATGCTAATTAAAATTAATTGGCCAACAAATCGGTCATCATTATTTCAATATAAATATAAAAATGCAATTCCATTTTATTGAATTGCATTCAAATTCAATAAAAAATAGTATTTCAATTCTATTAAATATTTTTATGTGTCTTTATTTAAATTATCTATGGTGATTATCACTAATTATTCAACAAATTCGATTGATTAATACGAGTTGATTTTCTGTTACGATGGATCGACGAAACAATAGCAAGTCCAATAGCTGCTTCAGCAGCTGCAATGGCTATAACAAAGATTGAGAAAATGTCTCCTTTTAATTGGCGACTATCAAATATATCAGAAAATGTTACAAGATTGATATTAACCGAATTTAGTATAAGCTCAAGACACATAAGCGCTCTAACCATGTTTCGACTTGTGATCAATCCATAGATACCGATAGAAAATAAATAAACACTCAAAAAAAGTACATGCTCAAACATCATTGACTAACTCCTTATCAATCTCGATTCATTTCAATATGAACAACAATTCAACCGATTCAATTGATTAGAATAGAACAATTACACAACAAAAGAAGATATTGATGGTAGATAGATTTAACTAAAAATTTCTATTTATTTATTTAGAATTTAGTTAGAATTCTAAGAATTGGGAATCATTATAAGTTAAGTTAAGTATTTTTATTGCTTATTGTCGAGCCATAGTAATTGCACCTATCAAGGAAACTAAAAGAATTATTGAAATGAGTTCAAACGGAAGATAAAAATCTGTTGATAAATGAATCCCAATTTGTTGAACGTTATTTATTAGGTCCTGTTCCATAATCTGGTTTGACCTTGCAGTCCAAATAATTCCGTACCATGACGTATCTGGGATAGTAGTAATTAGTGAAAAAAGAATAGTTGTACAAACCATCAAAGTGACCCCATCTCCAATGGTCCAAAAATAGGAATTATTGGAATATTCTGAACCATTCATGAACATTACAGCAAATATGATCAAGATATTTATGGCTCCCACATAAATAAGGAGCTGTGCGGCAGCTACAAAATAGGAGTTCGATGAAATATAGAATAAGGATATACAAACAAGAACCAATCCCAATGAAAAGGCAGAATAAATTGGATTGGTAAATAATACTACCCCCAGACCCCCTAATACAAGAATTGACCCCAGAAATACAACAAGAATATCATGTATTGGTCCAGGTAAATCCATTATGTATAAAATACAAAATAAATAACTTTAACTATTTCATGACCTTACTTTAACTTTACTAAATAAATGGTCCAGGAAAGGAAAAGGGGTTACCCTATTTTTGTTTTCTTGTATATAATATTGTATATGATACATTTATAATTGAATTGAATTTGAATATGGATTAATGTAGATATAGATAAAATTATCGGGCCAACCTTACTTTATTTATATTTATCCGAAAGAAAAAAAAAATAAAAAAGTAGTTGAAATTTGCTATTTAGAAATCATCACGAAAAATATATTTTTAGTTTAAATCAAAGAGTGATTCTCAACAATCATTAGTTTTTATTTGTAGTTACTGACTACCCAAAATAAAAAGCTTGGATCCTTTATATCAAAACAAAATCTTAGTAATCGGTAATTGTTCTTGAATCAAAGGGTTTATCTTTGTCTATTTTTATTTGAGTCGAATTCATAACTGTTTGAATTGTGTAATCTCCAATTATTGAGATTGGTAATCGACCCAAAGCAATTTGATTATAATTCAATTCGTGACGATCATAAGTAGAAAGTTCATATTCTTCAGTCATTGATAAACAATTTGTTGGACAATACTCGACACAGTTACCACAAAATATACAAACCCCGAAATCTATACTATAATTAAGTAATTGTTTCTTTTTAATATCTCTTTCAAATCTCCAATCAACAACGGGTAGATCTATCGGGCATACACGAACACATACTTCACAAGCAATACATTTATCAAATTCAAAGTGGATTCGACCCCGGAAACGCTCTGATGTGATCGATTTTTCATAAGGATATTGAATAGTTACAGGTAAACGATTTGTGTGGGATAAGGTAATTATGAAACTTTGACCAATGTACCTTGCAGCTCGTATTGTTTGTTGACCATAATTCATGGACCCAATTACCATAGGGAACATATTGTAGATATACATGAAAAATTTGACGTTTCTTTCTCTTGTTTGATAGAGATTATGAATCTAAAATAGTGTTATCGTATTCTCTTATTTATAATGAAACAAGTTGGGAAGAAGTTGTTAATAACAGATTACCTAGAGAAATAGGTAAAAGAAATTTCCATCCAAGATTTAATAACTGGTCCATTCTCATTCTAGGTAAAGTCCATCTTGTTGTGATAGAAATGAAGAGAAACAAATAAGCTTTAGTTAATGTAATAAGGATACCCATTGTCATTCCAAAAATGCCGGCGATTTTTTTTATTCCGAAAAGCTCAGAAATGGATATATACGGAATAGGTAAATTCCACCCACCTAAGTAAAGAACTGTTACAAATAATGAAGAAACTAATAAATTTAGGTAAGAAGCAAGATAAAATAAACCGTATTTGATACCCGAATACTCGGTTTGATAACCTGCTACTAATTCCTCCTCTGCTTCTGGTAAATCAAAGGGCAATCTCTCACATTCGGCTAGAGAAGAAATTAGAAAAACAATAAATCCTATAGGCTGACGCCACAGATTCCACCCCCAAAAACCATATTTTGACTGTGCTTCAACTATATCAACTGTACTTGAACTGTTAGATAATCATAGTCGATAATAACATCACTGTTCCCATCGCTATTTCAAAACCGTACGTGAGACCTCAGCTTCATACGGCTCCTCGATGGCCACAAAAAAAATGTAAGGATGGGTTCGGTATTATCACCATCTTTGGATGGATAGAATAAAGATACATCGGAAAGTCCCAAATTAGACCAATGGAATTCTGTCTGCTAGAATAAGAAAAAAAGTGCTTCCGAATTGATCTCATCCTTTACAATAAAAATTTCTCTTTGTTCGGTAATAACTTAATATTTCAATAAAATACTCCTTATATCAATCAATAAAAAATAAAAAGAATTAGTCATTAGTTCATGAATCGTGATAAGAATTCGATATGTATGAATATGGATAGAGAAAAGAATAAATAAGGATCCCCTTTTTTTATTATTCATTCAATTACTGCATTCCATTTATTTTTTCCTGTTCTTCTGTCTCAGAGGAGGATACTCAAAAATAAAATAAAGAATTAATTCGTTCTTGATAGTCATTTCTTTAACCAGTGAATAGGAGCATACTCTAGATCGGAATCGTAGGGAAGTACTACTTGATCATTTCTACCAATTTCAAGTCCTTATTATGATTCGTTTTATGAAGAAATACCTCTTTTTTGATACCTTACATTATCTCCATTACTAATCCTTTGTGTACCTTGGTGTTCCTAACCGTCCACTGACTTTTGATTGATCCCCGGTATAGTAATACATACGAGACAGTAGTAGAAACTCCATACAGTTGATCTTTTGTTTGCGCCCGCTTCAAGATATGATGACTAATCAAAAAATCTTAATCTTGGGGTAAGCAGTTTACACTGCTTATTTTTACTTCAACTTTATTCTTGTACATAGGGAATGAGATTGTTTCTTCTTACTACAAATTTGGAAGCTGTTTAGTTTCACTCATATAACTATCTGGTTTAACTCATCAACCCGAATGCTGAATAAAAAAAATGAAAACATCTATTCAATACATTGAACCTCTTTCTTTTTTCTTTTATTTCTAGAAGAGAGGTTCAAAGTTCATATTCCAACGAATCACACGTAGAGATATTGATAACACACATAGAGTTAATGGTATTTCATAACTAATAGATTGAGCAGCAGCTCGTAGACCACCTAAAAAGGAATATTTATTATTCGATCCATATCCTGACATAAGAAGCCCAATAGGAGCAATACTAGAAATGGCGATCCATAAAAAAACACCTATACTGAGATCGGCTAAAACAAGACGATACCCAAAAGGAATTACTAAATAACTTAGTAGAATTGATATAACCGCTATAGACGGTCCCACACTAAACAAACGAATATCTCCTCGAGATGGGAGGAGGTCCTCTTTAAAAAGTAGTTTAGTCCCATCCGCTATAGCTTGAAGAATTCCCAACGGGCCAGCATATTCAGGCCCAATACGTTGTTGTATCGCTGCAGATATTTCTCTTTCTAACCACACAATTACTAGTACCCCCATTGTTATTCCCAATATAAGGGTCAAAATGGGTACAATCCATATTAGTCCATACACTTCTTTAAAAAATTCCGATGTAGAAAAAGAATTGATAGTTTGTACTTCTGTCGTATCAATTATCATTTCAACGATCAACTTCTCCCATAATGATATCTATACTACCCAATATCGTCATGATATCAGCCAATTTCATTCTTTTAACTAGCTGAGGAAGAATTTGCAAATTGATAAAACCGGGTGGACGAATTTTCCATCTCCAAGGGAAAACACTATTATCTCCTATCAAATAAATTCCCAATTCTCCTTTTGGGGCTTCCACTCTCACATAAAGTTCTTGTTTCGACAATTCTAAATTGGGTGAAGGTTTTTTACTAATAAATCTATATTCAAAATCATTCCATTCGGAATTCTTTGCTCTATCAAAGCGTCGTACTTCTAAATTTTCATAAGGTCCTCCAGGAATTCCTTCTAGAGCCTGTTGAATAATTTTTATGGATTCCTTCATTTCACCGATTCGTACTAAATAACGAGCTAATGAATCTCCTTCTTTTTGCCATTGGACTTCCCAATCGAATTCATTGTAACACTCATAATGATCAACTTTACGAAGATCCCATTGGATTCCAGAAGCTCGTAACATCGGTCCTGATAAACCCCAATTTACAGCTTCTTCTCCACCAATAATGCCCACTCCTTCAACTCGTTCCAAAAAAATAGGATTCCACGTAATAAGTTTTTGATATTCAACAACTCCTGTTAAAGAATAATCACAGAAATCCAAACATTTATCTACCCATCCATAAGGTAGATCAGCAGCTACTCCTCCAATACGGAAATAATTATGCATCATTCGCATACCTGTGGCGGCTTCGAATAGATCATATATCAATTCCCTTTCTCTGAAAATATAGAAAAAGGGAGTCTGTGCACCGATATCCGCCATAAAAGGTCCAAGCCATAACAAATGAGAAGCTATACGGCTCAATTCCAGCATAATTACTCTGATATAGCTAGCTCTTTGAGGTACTTGAACATTTTCCAATTGTTCTGGCGCATTTACGGTTATTGCCTCTGTGAACATAGTAGCTAAATAATCCCATCGTGTTACATAAGGTAGATATTGTATAATTGTTCGATTTTCCGCTATCTTTTCCATTCCTCTGTGTAAATAGCCCAATATGGGCTCACAGTCAATAACATCTTCACCATCGAGAGTAACGATTAGTCGGAGAACACCATGCATTGATGGGTGGTGAGGCCCCATATTGACTATCATGAGATCTTTTCTTGTAACCGGTACTGTCATATCTTTTCTTCCTTAATTCATTATTCCATGAATTCCTCAAAACGAGACTCATCAAAACGAAAAATTGAATACTACTAAAAAAAATTCAAATGATTAAATTAACGAGTTTTTGGCTCTCGAATATCCAACTGACCAATTAATTTCTTATAACGTACTCTATTTTTCTTTGACAAATAAGCCAGCAACCGTTGACGTTTTCCTAGAATTTTTCGTAGACCCCTTTGCGATAAAAAATCTTTTTTGTGCAATTCCAAATGTGAAGTAAGTCTCCGTATCTTATTGGTGAAACTGAATACTTGAAATTCAACAGAACCTTTGTTTTCTTCTTTTTCTTCTTGTGGAATAATGGAAATGAATGAATTTTTGACCATAAAAAAATTTTTCTATCCTTTTTCTTTCTTTTTCATGGATTTTTCCGATCAGGAAAAAAAAAGAATTATGCCGGTTATTTTAATCTAGTACACACATCTAGTACACACAAAAATTTGGATTTATTCATATACTACTTCTTTATTTTATCCAAATCAAATTTTCAATTTGATTTGGATAGAAAGGGATAATATGTTTCCGCATTAACGAAAGAAAAGAATTTATTTCTATCTAAAAGGATTCCCCTAATTTTTTTATTCCTATATCCAATTGAATGGATACACCATTCAATCTGTATCATTTACCAAAATATAACATAGCATATGCATACATCTTTCGGCTTTCATATACCGAAAATGTCACGGAATATAGATATATATATGATATAGGAAATATACTATTAAATTAAATAATTCTAAATCGTGGATACATATGTATCCTTGACATACTGAAACGACTGCCATTATTGGTATCAAACCAATAGCGATTCATACAAGCTAAATCTTCTAATCGGTAATTGGGCCAAAGAACAAATTTGCATTTAATGAATTTATTTGTATCCGTATTAAGATGCTTGTCCTCATCCAAAAATTTTCCAGAGTTTCTTATGTTGTTTTCATTGCAAAATAATGGATTTCTATTTCTATCCGTAACATTCCAATTATGGGAATTGAAACAAATTAACATTCTCAATTCTCTGCGACGTCTAGGAGATAGAATATTTTCGGGAACAAGGAAATCATAATAATTTGTGTCTCCATTCACAAGCATATTCCCATATCGTACAATGGGTTTATCCAAATTCCTCTTATCAATATATCTTTTTTTTATGCATTTTCTATTAGTTTGGTGTTTATTGTTCTCGACCAATGAAATACTTATAGTTTGATATATAATCAATTTTCCATCCCTTTTTATAGATAGACGAATTGGTTCGATAATTAATATTCCTTTTTTTATCAATTCTGTAAGAGCTAGATCTTTCTGAATTAGCATTACATCTAGATGCATCTCTCCTCTTTGAATCGAGGATATAGCAATTTCCTTTGGATTTATCAGTCTAAGTAAGAGACAATATACCTTGATATTATTGATCATTCTTTGGTTCAAGGAGTCATCCCATCTTAATTGAAAAAGGAAATATTTTTTCAGGAAGAAATCTAGTTCTGCTTCCTTGTTTTTCTTGGATTGTTTTTTCTTCTTACTTTTTTTAATGGTAATGTCTGATCTCGCATAATTCTCTTCAATATCTTTTTTTTTGTTTTCTTTTCGTAGATCTGATACAAGATTTACTTGGTCCTGTTGCTCATTTTTTTGTTGGTTTGAATTTTCTAATTTAAGATATTTTTTTTGATGAGATATCATCTGAAGATTATTTTTTCTATTTATATTGATGTTTTTATTTTGACTTTTATTTTTATAAAAATAAAAGTCAAAAAGAAGTAATTTGATTGGTATAATCCATGGTTTAATCTTATATGCATCAAAAAGTAAGACAAATTCTGGGAAGAACCAAGATTCTAGATTTGATATGGTATGATAAACTCTTTCTTGATTCATTCCCATCCAATTAAAAAAAATATTTTTTTGATTGGATGGGTTGATTTCTTGATGAATCGTAAGAGAAAAAATATCTTTTTTTTTCAATTTGTTGTTGATTTTTTTTTCAGTCTTAGTATTTTTATCAATTTTGGTACCGATATGTGTATTGGTCCAGGTCTCAATATCGATATTTTTTCTAAGACAAAAGTGGAGAATTCGACAATCAAAATATTTTCTATCTAGATTTTTATGCGTATCAATAATATATCCTTCTTCTAGATAATCACTAATAGCTGTACTTACCAATACATAAAATGATTCGGATTTTGGTTTATTGAAATTATATGGAATTTTGTGAACCCCGTTTACTTGTAATCTTGACCCATAAATATATAAATCCTCCTTATCCCCATAGTTCATATATTTATGTGATAAAAGATCATATCTGTAATGTTTTTTCCATTTTTCTTTTTGATTTGTCAATGAATCCGCTGCATAGTAATTTTGTTTCACGTAATGAATTAATTGGTCTTTTTCTTTTTTATATGAATCCGCTTTAATTGAGTCCTTATTTTGAATCCTATAACGTTGATTGATTCTATTTCGCCATTTTTGTGGTACTAACCGCGACCATTTGGTTTGAGATAAATTGTATTGATAATGCCCCTTTAACCAGTTTTTCCATTCAATCATTCCAGACTTATGAATTTTCTTATGTCTTGAATTGTAATCAAATATTCCTCGTGTCATACAATAATCCTTGATTTTATCCTTAATAAAAGGATAAGTCCCCTGATATTGAAGTAGAGATTTCAATTGATACTTGTTAAGTAATTGGGTTTGTGATAATTTGTAAAATACATATGCTTGGGACAAGGAGGATAAGTCATAATACATTTTTGTACTATTACTAATATTAGTATTCGAAAAGGACTTTTTTATAGTGGAAAAAAAGTTCATTGTATTTTGATCTCTTTCATCAATTCCTTCCTGATTTGTTTGATCGTTGTAAACGGATTTATTGATTATTTTTTTTGTTGATTCAAAGAAAAGTTGGAAATAGATCCTGTGAATGGTAATCATACATAGCAAGATATCTATATATATATTTTCAATCAGAGATTTCATAAAATAATGTGATTTACGTATTAATCGTATATTTATTCTTTGGAATATCTGCCAAATATGTTTCTGTGATTTTGATCTTTTATCATCACAAGTTAGAATTATTTTTTTCTTGTCTTTTGTGATTCGTTCTATTTGATTCCTGATTGTGATTGTTCTATCAGAAAGATCTTTCATCTTTTTTTCTATGAGTGAATAATTTGTCCAATTCATGGATTGGATTTGAATGGTTGATTTGTGAATAATCTTATTATTTATTTCGGAATCTTTTCCATTTTCAGCCGTTTCATATACTTTCACCTTGCTCAATTCAAATAAGGATATTGGGTTTACTTTTTGAATTTCCTTCATTATTCGTTTTAGAACTAGAGGTATTTTAATGATCCATCTTGTTTTTTCTTTTGAAACTTTTAGAAGTAGAAAGAAATCCTTTTTAACTTTTCTAACTTTTTTTTGGAGTTCTTTATAAATGGGTTCAAAAAAGGAAGGTCGTTTTCGGGGATTCCCAAAAGGGAATTCCGCTTCCATTCCCCAAACCGTTAAAAAACAAAAATTGTCTTTTTTTCCTTTTTTTTTTATTTGATCCCTAGGATGAGATCGTATTTTAGATCTTCGCCAAGGTTTCAAACAGAAAGGAAATAGAATCTTTATCTGAATACCGTCTGCTAACCAATCTTTGGGAAATTCTGTTTCTGATAATTGAACACCATTATAAGTGCATTTAACATGCATTTCTCTATTCCACTCCTTCAAATCCTCATACCATTCGGGGAATTGGAATAATAACATACGGCCAATATTTTTAGCAATTATCAATGAAGGCAATACAATGTATTTTCTAAGAAAAGATTGGGTTACTAACATCAAACCTCTTATTGCTTGAGCAAATATAATGCTATCCCAAGTTTCTGATATTACTATACGTTCATTTTCCTCTTTTTTTTCTTCGTTTTTTTTCTCTTTTTCCCTTGTCTCTTCCTCCTCAAAATATAAATGTGAAATTTTCAATTCTGGTTCTCTCCCCACCGAATTCCTAAAAATGAGATTCATCATTTCAGAGATATAAAAAGAAGAAAAAAAAAATGTTTTGTCTATTCGATCCAAAAAAAGCGGAGAATGCACATTTGCTTGAAACATTTCCCAAATAACCGTTTTACGTCTTTGAGCACGCATGGATCCTTTGATTATATCCCGACGAAAATCCGATTGTTGCGAGTAACGTATCAAAGCCACCTCTTCTGCTTGATCACTATTATTAGTATTATTTGTAGTTGTAATAGGGTTGGTATTCTGATTGTTATCAGTATAAATTACTACGCGTTTGGCTTTTCTTGAACGAATTTCATGATCCTCCTTAGATTCTTCCTCATTTTCTTCCTCCTGTTCTTCCAAATCATCAGTTAATTTGTATGACCACCGAGGAACCCTTTTACGGATTTCTTCTATTCCAATAGATTTATTTCTAATTATTGTTTGATCGTTTGGATCAGTTGTAATTACATCGAATACCCATTTTAAAGCTTTTGTTTGATTTTCTAAATCAATTCTTGTTTGCTCTCTCAATAAAGAATATTTTTTAAAATGCAAAATGGGTGCAGGCTCAAAAGGAAATTCTTTGATTGAGGTTAAGAAATTACCAATATAATTCAGTAATGATTCCCTATCAGGCGGATTCTTTTGATGTTCCAATTTTCTGGAATAATTAG